TTTGTTTCCTACTCACACGAGCCCATATTCTTGCTTTTCTATCAATCTCTAATTCTGATCTTCCTCCCCAATCTGATATTATAGTCCCGGTATAGATAAAAATTCCTTTATGGTCCAATTCTGAACGATAATAAATGCCGGGACTTTGCAATATTTGATTGATCACAATTCTGTATATTCCATTTACTATGGAGATTCCCAAGGAATTCATTAGAGGAATATTTCCAATGAATATGGTCTGTTCTTGCATATCTTTACCGGGCTTCCAAATCAATCCTGCGGGTACATACAATTCAGAAGAATATGTGAGTGATTCATACACAGCATCTCTCTCTTTTATCAAAGGTTCTGCCAATTGATATGTTTCTACAAATAATTGAAATTCAATTTCTTGGTCTGTATCTTCAATTTTTGGAAACTTATGAAGTTCTTCGGCCAAGCCCCAATCAATGAACCTACAAAATCCCTCAAATTGTATCTGGCTAAACCCTGGTATTGTAGACATTCCCTCATTTCTATCCCGTAGCATCTTAATTCATTTTCCCGTTTTTCGAAAATCCCACTATTGGCCCACTCTTCATCGACCCATATGGGTCGACCGAGCAATCATGGAATGTATATTCTTTTTACTGAATCGCATGAAATTGTATAGAATTTCCTATATATGAAATACGTATTGGTATGTGTGTGTGGGAGGGGGGGGAATAAAGAGAAATTTTCATATAAAATTGCAATTTGTGAAGGATACAAATAGGAATGAATTAATAAAACATTCCTGGAAACAAAACTCCATCACTTCAACTTATGGAGTCCTATTCAACTTATGGAGTCCTATATAGAAGATAAAAAAAAGATCCCATTTGTACCTATCATTAGGATATTATTATCAGGTTGGGTAGTTGAAATAGATTCAGGATTTGATCCATTCTCTAGGAATGAGATAAAGATAGGATAATAGAGTGTCGAATTGATTTTAACACTTAACTTATTTCATTAATTCCATTGTTCAAAAAAAAATGGCAAAGAAAGGGGACATTTTTGTCTCTTTTGAAATTAGTAAAATACGATTGAAGTGCGTAAGAAGAGTTTGATTTATACTTATTAATACATATATACATGTGGCTATTTCCCTATCTGCATATCCCATCTTTTATCGCAATTCCATTTGCAGCAACAGAGGTGATGCTATATCTTTTGATCAAATTTCAATTCAATTCATTCAAAAAAAAATATTGAATGCAATATTCAACAAGCACGACTATTCACTATAAGATATAAGAGGGGATGCCCGGACAAGGCACCGACTGGATGTCCGTGTGATAATGTATGTTCTAGGGTTTACATAAACACATAATTGTTGTTATAATTGAAATGGAAAAAGATTTCTTATTGAAAATAATTGATACGAATTAGTCGGATATCCGCTTTCTTTTCTTTTTTCTTTAAGAAAAAGAAAGAATGGCAAATCAAAATACAAAAGCCGTTCATGAATTCTCGGTGAATAGTTCATAGTTCCCATTTTTCCTTATTTTTTTGATTCTGTGATTGGGAATCCGCTTTTTTGAATAGAAAAAAGAAAGGAGAAGTTATTATTCGATTAAGAATCGCTCAAATTCTGATTATATCAGATTATATTAAGTTAAGTGCTGTATGTCTGTTTTGAAAGGCTATACAATCAAGAGATCCACTAGATCTAAAACAGAAGGATTTTGTCCTTTTTGAAAAGGATAAAGAAACCGTAAGATCCAATTCAAATCAGAGAGAAAAGGAAGGGTTTAATAAATCCTCCAAAAGAAGATTTCCATCTATATCGATTTTGTTTGTATCGTTTTGGCGGCATGGCCGAGTGGTAAGGCGGGGGACTGCAAATCCCTTTTTCCCCAGTTCAAATCCGGGTGTCGCCTGATCAACAAAAGATATAAAATCCCTTACCGCCAAAATAGAAGTAAAAAAAAATATTGCCCGGCCCCGGCGAAAGTGTAGTCATATGCATATATAGGTATAAGGGCTGTTCATACTAGATTTATACAATCTGGAGGTTCCATAAAAGACTTGCATTTTTTTTATGTTCTTATGAAAGGCAACAAAACAAACAATGGATTTTTCCTACATGTTCCATTAATAACCATTTCCTTAAGACTTCCGAAATAGTTGTATATCTTCTTTATGCTTAATACTTTCTGATTCTACCAGAAATCAAATCACAAGAAATCTTGTTAAGAATACATTTTTTGTATTAGTTCATCAATTAGGTCAGACATTTTGACTCTTCCCCACAGATTTCGCTATTATTAGTTATCAATAATGGAATAATTCCTTCATTTTCATAAAGATAGGGGACATAATTGGCATGGATATAGTAAGTCTCGCTTGGGCTGCTTTAATGGTAGTCTTTACCTTTTCCCTTTCGCTTGTAGTATGGGGAAGAAGTGGACTCTAGCGGCACTATTAATAAAGTTAAGTTGAATAATTGAACTGTATCAATTTGGAATAGATCGTTATGAGAAGGGTTTTGTTGTTTTTTTTTTAATTTTGATTTTCCAAAGAAATTTTATTGGAAGACGGTAATATATGAATGAGAACCTTTAGATCAAACAAATATGGAAATAAAATAATTGGATTCCGATATTACTCGTATTTATAAACTTAAATTAATATTAATAATAGTAATAGTAAAAGTAATACAAAGAATAGGAAATTTTTCCTACCGAAGTCTTCCTATTCCGAAATATTGCAAACTACTATGCATAAAAAGATGTTGCTGTGTTGGGTGAGCCGCGCCTATTTACCGTTTTTACTCCTACGAATTTTTTTTTATGCTTTATTTTTTAACGCACAACTAATCTCATATCGTGGTTCAAGCATGAAAAATTTGCGAGGTTTACTTCTGCTTTTCCAAACCCGAAGAAGTTATTATATAACCCCTTGGATCGTGTGTTAACAGCTCAATCGAATTACTGGAATGCGAAAAAAACTTTTTTGGTAATATATAACCATACAACCCTTCCTTTCCTCATTGATTGTTTCGAGAGACCCCGAGATCCGTGCTGAGACTAATCAGAAATCTAGGCATTAGAGGAGTTGAACTTCGACGATTTCCGATCGATCAAAATCAACACAATGGGTATATTGAAGAGATAGAATTGGGGTGTTGTTTCTATGTACATATCATATATGTAATATACATGTCAGTATATGTACCTAATTCGCATGTACATATATCGAGACCATATCTTTATATAATATGACTGTATAGAATATACTAACAGATAGTGTAGTAGAAAGGACTATATGAACTTTTCTACCACACTATCCATTAGTGTACTTAGATTGTTAGTTCCGTCCTGCTTATTTCGTTTAAATTTCTTCTTTTATTCTTATGAGGAGCTAATAATTCAAAGTTTGAGTCAAATTAATCATTTTGACTAACCGTTTTTACGTAGATGATAAGTAAAAAAGCAGTAGGAACTAGAATGAATAGCACAGTAGCAATAAATGCGAGAATATTAACTTCCATAATCTCATCGGTTTTTGCTTCGCAATAACGCGGGATCTAATCCCATAGAAGAAAGTATTTCTTCTGTAATATAAACGCAATAGGTGGATTGCATCTTGATGATAATGAATCGGATTCATATTACGAATAACAATATCTGATCTATTAAATGGATTCATCGTCGAAAATGGAATAGTATAACATAAGAGGACCTTTTATCCATATAAAAAGTGGAATCGCCAATCCAATCTCGAATCCCATCGAATTTCTCCTATTTTTCCACTCTATACTTTGATCTTTATTTCTTAATTTTATAGAAACGACCAATCGCGGTCCTTATAACAATCATCTAATCTAAGACGGAGTGCCGTCTGACCGGTGCGATATTCCATTGGCCGCATACCTAAATAGTAGGAGTCAAATGGAAAAGGGACGAGTTCGAAACAAAGTGTTTTTTTTCGTGGTCCAATCCTCTTAGATAACCGATAAATGTAATAAAGGCGGATTACAGGTATAAAAAATCGAATATTCCGACAAATTCACTATTTTAGTTTAGGTTTTAGTTAGTAACTTTTTTCTTCCTTGGATTGGAACTGGGATACGTACACCCAACTTCGACATGCAATTTGGATGAGATAGATAGATTGTTTTCAATTATTAATTAAGTAAGGTTCCACAAAAAATTGGAACTAGAAGCTAGAAAAGGGGTTTTCGTCGAAAAAATGTCCCAGTCGGGTAACTCCATGAATTTTATTGTGTATCGTAACAAATACCGTTTTTTTGATATGTACCCTTGGAAGCATATGGATACTTTATTCTATTTCATTGATCGGGAGTAATCAAAAAAGTGAAACTGGTCATGAGTACGGCGATACCTCCAACTACACATGTCTCTTCCCCGTCAATCAATATTAAAGTAATTGAACTTCTTTGTTTGATTCGAATTCGAATCAAACAAAGAAGTTCAGGATCCTTCAGGTGACAGGATCCCGCCTTGCGCCCCCTCTCTTCACAGAAAATAGAGAAAAAAAAATGGATGGATTCACCGCGCCGGATCCGATGTCGGGACTGACGGGGCTCGAACCCGCAGCTTCCGCCTTGACAGGGCGGTGCTCTGACCGATTGAACTACAATCCCAGAATCCCGGGGTGAGTTTTACAGGATATCTACTATTTTTTTTTAATTTCATTTGAATCATTTATATTTCAAATAGTTTTTCTTATAATAAAGACAAATAGTTTTTCTTATAATAAAGACAAAGACGGCTATTTGAAATACTGCACATGGATAGAAACTAGAGTGAGAATGACAGGATTCCTAGGAATCCTGTGGTTATTACCAATAACCAGATCCAAACACGGTAGAAATCAAAAAAAAGGGGATGTTACAGACAAATTTTGTCCCCTTTTGGCTATCGGGCACTTCTAGAGGACAAATCTATTTGGTTACATCATTCTTATGGGAATGGCGAATTAGTGGGCCGAGCTGGATTTGAACCAGCGTAGACATATCGTCAACGAATTTACAGTCCGTCCCCATTAACCGCTCGGGCATCGACCCCGGAAGAAGAAATTCGAGGTTTATTGATAATCCACGATTTACTTCTTTTCGTGGAACCTTACCCCCAGGGGAAGTCGAATCCCCGCTGCCTCCTTGAAAGAGAGATGTCCTGACCACTAGACGATAGGGGCATACCTGCCCGACCGCCATCATACTACGATCATAGTATGCTCAGTTTTTTGGAATTGTCAATATAATGAATCGATATTTGTCATTTATGAACATCATATAACAAAGTTATATGGTCTTTTAGGGATTGATTTGTCCGACAGACAGAAAAAGATGAAATGTCAAATTCTATTTTATTTATTCCATTTTAACTCATTAATTTTAATTAACTCATCACTCGGATTGAATATGCTGATTTCTATCTCACTCTTAAGACGGAAAATTCATTCAAAAACGATAGCATTTTTGTTTTGATTAATTCAAAATCATTATGTAGAAATCTAGGAAGGGATTCAATGAAATATATTCTTGGATCTATGTTAGATTAGTACACGTATAAATAAGTAAATCTCTTCTTGATAGGATAGAGGAATAAAAGAAATTAGGATGGCCGTGAAAGAATTCATAGCACGGCTGCTATTAAAAAAATCCGAATTGGATTACTTTTTTTTACTATAGAACTTGAACTTCCGGGGTAAATTCAATTTATTATTATTTTCCTGAATGATCCCCTATTCATACATGTATCTATATCTTACTGTATCTATATATATAGATATATATATAATATATATAGTATCTACATAGGTAATGCAGTAGACTCATAACAACCAATGGCTTTTTCTAAATTTTAGATAATGGGCCCTTTTAACTCAGCGGTAGAGTAACGCCATGGTAAGGCGTAAGTCGTCGGTTCAAATCCGATAAAGGGCTTTTCAAAAAAATTCCGCGGTCCAAAATCTTAGACTTTTTAGCAGATAATACAAAATACATTTTTTATCTTTATTCCCGCTTATCTTTCCTAAAGAAAATCACTTATTTTAGAAAAAATAAGCCCGCATGATGAATTTTTCAGTCGAATGAATTCAAGTTGAACGTTTATTCATTCAAACGAAATGTTTGTTCATTAAGATGGGTTCATTGGGATTCATTAGGATAAGATAATAAGTAATCACATTAATTAGAATTCGATTAAGAGGATTGCTATGTCACTACAGGTTATACTTCTCCCCATTTTTCGTTTCATTATTATTATTATCCTATTCCTATTTTCTTTTAGCCCTGGTACATCGACCTATTATGGATACCCGACCGGGGTTATGAACCACTAAACAAAAGTCTTCCTACTTCTCAATAAAACATATCGGAAAAATTCGAAATCAAGAAAAGAAAAAGTAAGTGGACCTGACCCATTGAATCATGAATATATCATCTATTCTGATATTAAAAAATAGTCGATACAGATAAAGTTGTCGAAAGCGGGCGAGCTTTTTTAGTTCCTTGGACCGCGCACGAATTTGTCGATATTTCCGATTGAATCCTCTTCTCTTGTTTGTTCATAAATGCTCCATAGGAATAAATCACTATTCCTTTCTTCCACCGAAAAGTATTTCTTTCGAATCACAAATCTATTTCAATATCTTTCTTTTTTTATGATTCCATAACATAAAAAAGGACCCATTTCTATCTATATAGGATTTCGATATGGATATCAGATCATCGCTCCATTTCATGTGCCTAAAATTTCCACATCGATATATCAGATATTTTTGTTCCACCAATGCAACGGAGAACGAATACGAGAAAACAACTTTCATTTTAAACCCCAATTTCCTATTTTATTTAATTTCGATTTCTTTTAGAGATAAGAACAAAAATAAAGAGCGAATTTTTTTTCTTCTGACGGATAAAGGGAAAGGGGAAAGGGGGAAATTTTCGAAATTTCTTTTTTTGTTCCGCCCTCAAAAAAAGGTATACTCTGGGGTTTTCGATTTATCCGAAGGAAATAGAACTTCGGAAAAAGGAGACAATAACAAACAAAAAACAATCCAATAAAGAAAAGTAATGTTATATAGGGTAGGGTACTGTAGTAGTTTTAGTGATAGTTATATATAAATAATAAATCTATGTTGTTATATATAAATATAACTATCTATGTTATATACTGTAGTATTTTACTATACACAAAACACAAAATGAAATTGGGAAAATCCATAGAGATTTTTATGGATCCTTTCTCAATATCACGGATAAGATCCAAGTATCATAATACTATACTTGATCGAACGAGAAGATAGCTCTATCAACTAGTGGGGCTCGTTCGCTCTTCCACAGTGATTTCAAAAGGAATCATCTGATTGATGATTCATAAGACAATTCTGGGTTCGGGTGGCTATTAAGAAGAGGAAGAAATAGTCGAATCTGGCTCTTACCTATAGGTCAGTTTGATTTGTAGCCCCATACCGCGGGGGGGTTTGTATCTTCGATACCCATTC